GCTAGCGTAGCTTAATGCAAAGCATAGCACTGAAGATGCTAAGATGAACCCTAAAAAGCTCCGCATGCATAAAGGCATGGTCCCGACCTTATTATTAGCTTTAACTCGACTTACACATGCAAGTCTCCGCAACCCAGTGAGTAAGCCCTCAATCCCCTGCCCGGGGACGAGGAGCGGGCATCAGGCACAAAATTTTGCCCAAGACGCCTGGCCTAGCCACACCCCCAAGGGTACTCAGCAGTGATAAACATTAAGCCATAAGTGAAAACTTGACTCAGTCAGTGTTAAAAGGGCCGGTAAAACTCGTGCCAGCCACCGCGGTTAGACGAGAGGCCCTAGTTAATAATATAACGGCGTAAAGGGTGGTTAAGGATTTCAAAAAATAAAGCCAAATGGCCCCTCGGTCGTCATACACTTCTGGGAGTCCGAACCCCTAACACGAAAGTAGCTTTAATAAATTTACCCGACCCCACGAAAGCTGAGAAACAAACTGGGATTAGATACCCCACTATGCTCAGCCGTAAACCCCGACATTCAACTACAATCAAATGTCCGCCAGGGTACTACGAGCATTAGCTTAAAACCCAAAGGACCTGACGGTGTCTCAGACCCCCCTAGAGGAGCCTGTTCTAGAACCGATAACCCCCGTTAAACCTCACCACTTCTAGCCATCTCAGCCTATATACCGCCGTCGTCAGCTTACCCTGTGAAGGTAATAAAAGTAAGCAAAATGGGTACAACCCAGAACGTCAGGTCAAGGTGTAGCCTATGAAGTGGAAAGAAATGGGCTACATTTTCTGTAACAGAATATAACGAATATGCACCATGAAACAATGCTTAAAGGAGGATTTAGTAGTAAAAAGGAAATAGAGTGTCCCTTTGAACCCGGCTCTGAGACGCGTACACACCGCCCGTCACTCTCCCCTGTCAAAACGCACCAAAAATACCTAATAAACTAGCACTGACAAGGGGAGGCAAGTCGTAACACGGTAAGTGTACCGGAAGGTGCACTTGGAACAAACCCAGAGTATGGCTGAGTTAGTCAAGCATCTCACTTACACCGAGAAGACATCCATGCAAATTGGATTACCCTGAGCCAAACAGCTAGCTTATTAACCAATGTAATAAAACAATATAAATAAAATATAATAAACCTAACACCAAAAACTAAACCATTCTTTTACCTTAGTATGGGAGACAGAAAAGGTTCAACTCAAAGCAATAGAAATAGTACCGCAAGGGAAGGCTGAAAGAGAAATGAAACAACCCATATAAGCATTAAAAAGCAAAGACTAAACCTTGTACCTTTTGCATCATGATTTAGCTAGTAAACACAAGCAAAGTGACCTTTAGTTTGAAACCCCGAAACCAGGTGAGCTACCCCGAGACAGCCTATTTAGGGCCAACCCGTCTCTGTGGCAAAAGAGTGGGAAGAGCTCCGGGTAGAAGTGACAGACCTACCGAACCTGGTGATAGCTGGTTGCCTAAGAAATGGATAGAAGTTCAGCCTCGTACGCCTCAAACCAACAATACAAATCAAGACCAAGAGAAAAATACGAGAGTTAATTAAAAGGGGTACAGCCCTTTTAATAAAGGATACAACCTTATTTAGGAGAATAAAGATCACAATACATAAAACATACTGTTCTAGTGGGCCTAAAAGCAGCCACCTAAACAGAAAGCGTTAAAGCTCAGACAGAATAAAGTTTATTATTCCGATAAAAAATCTTATTTCCCTAAATTATTATTAGGCTAATCCATGCCCACATGGAAGAAATTATGCTAAAATGAGTAACAAGAAGGACAGCCCTTCTCCAAGCACAAGTGTAAGCCAAACCGGACCAACCATTGGCAACTAACGAACTCAACCCAAGAGAGAACTGTGAATTACAAAAAAAACAAGAAAACCCCACAACTAAAAAATCGTTAACCCCACACTGGAGTGCCATTAAAGGAAAGACTAAAAGAAAAGGAAGGAACTCGGCAAACACAAGCCTCGCCTGTTTACCAAAAACATCGCCTCCTGCAACACAACCAAGTATAGGAGGTCCAGCCTGCCCAGTGACTACAAGTTCAACGGCCGCGGTATTTTGACCGTGCAAAGGTAGCGCAATCACTTGTCTTTTAAATAGAGACCTGTATGAATGGCTAAACGAGGGCTTAACTGTCTCCCATTTCCAGTCAGTGAAATTGATCTGCCCGTGCAGAAGCGGACATAATAATACAAGACGAGAAGACCCTTTGGAGCTTAAGGTACAAAATTCAACCATGTCAAACAACTCACTAAAAAGCAAAAACTTTGTGGAAAATGAAATTTTACCTTCGGTTGGGGCGACCACGGAGAAAAAATAAGCCTCCAAGTGGATTGGGAAAATTTTCCTAAAACCAAGAGAGACATCTCTAAGCCACAGAACTTCTGACCAAACATGATCCGGCCACAAAACCGATCAACGAACCAAGTTACCCTAGGGATAACAGCGCAATCCTCTCCCAGAGTCCATATCGACGAGGGGGTTTACGACCTCGATGTTGGATCAGGACATCCTAATGGTGCAGCCGCTATTAAGGGTTCGTTTGTTCAACGATTAAAGTCCTACGTGATCTGAGTTCAGACCGGAGCAATCCAGGTCAGTTTCTATCTGTAATGCTACTTTTCCTAGTACGAAAGGATCGGAAAAGAGGGGCCCATACCCAAAGCACGCCCCACCCCTAATTTATGAAAACAAATAAATAAAGTAAAGGGAGAGCCAAAATCCCAGCATCCAAAATAAGGACATACTGGGGTGGCAGAGCATGGTAAATTGCGAAAGGCCTAAGCCCTTTTTACCAGAGGTTCAAATCCTCTCCCCAGTTATGCTAAACACCCTAATAACTCATCTAATTAACCCTCTAGCCTACATCGTACCCGTCCTTCTAGCAGTAGCATTCCTAACACTAATTGAACGAAAAGTATTAGGATATATACAACTACGAAAAGGACCTAACGTAGTAGGACCCTATGGACTTCTACAACCAATTGCTGACGGAGTAAAACTATTTACTAAAGAACCAGTCCGTCCATCCACATCTTCCCCATTTCTATTTTTAGCCACCCCAATACTAGCACTCACCCTAGCTATAACCCTATGAGCACCAATGCCAATACCACACCCAGTAACTGATCTTAACCTAGGAATCCTATTTATTCTTGCCCTATCAAGCCTCGCAGTATACTCAATTCTAGGATCAGGCTGAGCATCAAATTCAAAATACGCACTAATCGGAGCCCTACGGGCTGTAGCCCAGACAATTTCATATGAAGTGAGCCTAGGACTTATCCTCCTTTCAGTAATTATTTTCTCAGGAGGATATACTTTACAAACATTTAATATTACCCAAGAAAGCATTTGATTACTTATTCCCGCATGACCCCTAGCTGCAATATGATATATTTCAACACTAGCCGAAACAAATCGAGCACCATTTGACCTTACAGAAGGTGAATCAGAACTAGTTTCTGGTTTTAATGTAGAATATGCAGGAGGACCTTTTGCCCTCTTCTTCCTAGCCGAATACGCCAACATTTTACTAATAAATACCTTGTCAGCCGTACTCTTCCTAGGAGCCTCACACATTCCAAGCATCCCTGAACTCACAACAATTAATCTCATAACCAAAGCTGCACTACTATCAATCTTATTCCTTTGAGTACGAGCATCCTATCCACGATTCCGATATGATCAGCTAATACATTTAGTCTGAAAAAACTTCCTCCCCCTAACACTTGCCTTCGTATTATGACATACCGCCCTACCAATCGCACTAGCAGGACTCCCCCCACAACTATAAACAAGGAACTGTGCCTGAATGCCCAAGGACCACTTTGATAGAGTGACTTATAGGGGTTAAAATCCCCTCAGTTCCTAGAAAGAAGGGAATTGAACCCATACTCAAGAGATCAAAACTCTTGGTGCTTCCTTTACACCACTTTCTATAGACGGGGTCAGCTAATCAAGCTTTCGGGCCCATACCCCGAACATGACGGTTAAAGTCCCTCCTCCGCCAATGAACCCATATGTACTTATAATTCTATTATCTAGCCTAGGACTAGGAACCACCCTAACCTTTGCCAGCTCCCACTGACTACTTGCCTGAATAGGATTAGAAATTAATACCCTAGCAATTACTCCACTCATAGCACAACATCACCACCCCCGCGCAGTAGAAGCAACCACAAAATACTTCTTAACCCAAGCCACCGCAGCAGCAATAATCCTATTCGCAAGCACAACAAATGCCTGACTGACAGGAGAATGAAGCATTAATGATATATCAAACCCTATTGCCAGCACAATATTCATAACTGCCCTAGCACTTAAAATTGGACTCGCACCCATACACTTCTGAATACCAGAAGTTATACAAGGATTAGACTTGTTAACAGGACTAATTTTATCTACCTGACAAAAACTTGCCCCCTTCGCACTAATTATTCAAATAGCCCAAACAATTGACCCCATATTCCTAACCACACTCGGAATTATGTCCACACTAGTAGGTGGATGAGGAGGACTTAACCAAACCCAATTACGAAAAATTCTAGCCTACTCCTCAATCGCACACATGGGATGAATAATTATTGTTATTCAATATGCCCCGCAACTAACCCTAATTGCACTAGGAACCTACATCATCATGACATCCGCAGCATTCCTTACCCTCAAAATATCCTTCTCTACCAAAATTAATACACTTGCAACAACCTGATCAAAAAACCCAACACTGACAGCAACCACAGCTTTAATACTACTATCACTAGGAGGCCTCCCCCCACTAACAGGCTTCCTACCAAAATGACTAATTTTACAAGAACTTGCAAAACAAGACCTCCCAATTATTGCCACCGCCATAGCCCTTACTGCTTTAATTAGCTTATATTTTTACCTACGACTATGTTATGCAATAACACTTACCATCTCTCCAAACACAACAAACTCAACCACCCCCTGACGAACCCAAACAATTCAAAACTCCCTACCCCTAGCCCTATTTACCACAGCCGCCCTGGGATTATTACCAATAACCCCAGTCATCATAATTCTGACCACTTAGGGGCTTAGGATAACGTTTAGACCAAAAGCCTTCAAAGCTTTAAGCAGAAGTTAAAATCTTCTAGCCCCTGATAAGACCTACAAGAAATTAACTTGCATATCCTGATTGCAAATCAGACATTTTTATTAAACTAAAGCCTTACTAGATGAGAAGGCCTCGATCCTACAAACTCTTAGTTAACAGCTAAGCGCTCAAACCAGCGAGCATTCATCTAGCTTTCCCGCCGTCTGACTGAGCAAGGCGGGAAAGCCCCGGCAGACTATTAATCTGCGTCTCTGGATTTGCAATCCAATGTGATCTACACCGCAGAGCTGTAGTAGGGAGAGGACTTAAACCTCTGTCTTCGGGGCTACAACCCACCGCCTAAACACTCGGCTACCCTACCTGTGGCAATCACACGTTGATTCTTCTCTACTAACCACAAAGACATTGGTACCCTCTATCTTGTATTCGGTGCCTGAGCAGGAATAGTAGGAACCGCCCTGAGCCTCCTCATTCGGGCTGAGCTAAGCCAACCCGGGTCACTTCTAGGTGATGACCAAATTTACAATGTTATCGTTACTGCCCATGCCTTCGTAATAATTTTCTTTATAGTAATGCCCATTCTCATCGGAGGCTTTGGAAATTGACTTGTGCCTTTAATAATTGGAGCTCCAGATATAGCATTCCCGCGAATAAACAATATAAGCTTTTGACTTCTACCCCCATCATTCTTGTTACTTCTAGCCTCTTCTGGTGTTGAAGCCGGAGCCGGAACAGGATGAACAGTATACCCACCCCTCGCAGGCAATCTAGCCCACGCAGGAGCATCCGTAGACTTAACCATTTTCTCACTCCACCTAGCAGGTGTGTCATCCATCTTAGGGGCTATTAATTTTATTACCACAACCATCAACATGAAACCCCCAGCAATTTCCCAATATCAAACACCTCTATTCGTCTGATCTGTACTTGTAACCGCTGTACTTCTTCTTTTGTCACTGCCAGTACTAGCCGCTGGAATTACAATACTCCTGACAGACCGAAATCTTAACACCACATTCTTTGACCCAGCAGGAGGAGGTGACCCAATTCTTTATCAACATCTATTCTGATTCTTTGGTCACCCAGAAGTATATATTCTTATTCTACCCGGATTTGGAATTATTTCACACGTAGTAGCCTATTATTCAGGTAAAAAAGAACCATTCGGGTATATAGGAATAGTTTGAGCTATAATGGCTATTGGCCTTCTAGGCTTCATTGTCTGAGCCCATCACATATTTACTGTAGGTATAGACGTAGACACTCGAGCATACTTTACATCCGCAACAATAATTATTGCCATCCCAACCGGTGTAAAAGTATTTAGTTGATTAGCCACACTTCACGGAGGATCAATCAAATGAGAAACCCCAATACTATGAGCCCTTGGGTTTATTTTCCTATTTACAGTGGGGGGACTAACAGGAATTGTCCTATCTAACTCATCACTTGATATTGTACTTCACGACACATATTATGTAGTAGCACACTTCCACTACGTGTTATCAATAGGTGCCGTATTTGCCATTATAGCAGCATTCGTTCACTGATTCCCTCTACTAACAGGATATACTCTACATAGTGCCTGAACAAAAATTCACTTTGGGGTAATATTTATTGGAGTCAACCTAACATTCTTCCCACAACATTTTCTAGGATTAGCTGGAATACCACGACGGTATTCTGACTACCCAGATGCCTACGCACTCTGAAATACAGTATCATCTATTGGATCATTAATTTCTTTAGTAGCAGTAATTATGTTCTTATTTATTTTATGAGAAGCTTTTGCCGCCAAACGAGAAGTATTATCTGTAGAACTAACCACAACAAATGTAGAATGACTTCACGGCTGCCCCCCTCCCTATCACACATATGAGGAACCAGCATTTGTACAAATTCAATCAAATTAACGAGAAAGGGAGGAATTGAACCCCCATATACTGGTTTCAAGCCAGCCACATAACCACTCTGTCACTTTCTTCTAAAGACATTAGTAAAATGCATATTACATCACCTTGTCAAGGTAAAATCGTAGGTTAAATTCCTGCATGTCTTAATATTTAATGGCACATCCAACACAACTAGGATTCCAAGACGCGGCATCACCCGTTATAGAAGAACTTCTACACTTCCACGACCACGCACTAATAATTGTGTTCCTTATTAGCACTTTAGTATTATACATTATTGTTGCAATAGTTTCAACCAAACTCACAAACAAATATATTCTAGACTCTCAAGAAATCGAAATCGTATGAACTATTTTACCCGCCGTTATCTTAATCTTAATTGCTCTACCGTCCTTACGCATTTTATATCTTATAGACGAAATTAATGATCCCCACCTAACAATTAAAGCAATAGGACACCAATGATATTGAAGCTACGAGTACACAGACTACGAAAACTTAGGTTTTGACTCATATATAGTCCCTACTCAAGATCTTACACCAGGACAATTCCGACTTCTAGAAACTGACCACCGAATAATTGTTCCAATAGAATCCCCCATTCGAGTACTAGTATCTGCTGAAGACGTACTACACTCCTGAGCCGTCCCATCCTTAGGTGTAAAAATAGATGCAGTACCAGGACGACTAAATCAAACTGCCTTCATTGCCTCACGCCCAGGCGTGTTCTATGGACAATGCTCTGAAATCTGCGGTGCCAACCACAGCTTTATACCAATCGTAGTAGAAGCAGTCCCACTAGAACATTTCGAAAACTGATCCTCACTCATGTTAGAAGACGCTTCGCTAGGAAGCTAAATATTGGACAAAGCATTGGCCTTTTAAGCCAAAGATTGGTGACTCCCGACCACCCCTAGTGAAATGCCACAATTAAACCCCGGCCCTTGATTTGCTATCTTAGTATTCTCCTGACTAATTTTTCTAACCATCATCCCAACTAAAATTCTAAACCACATTTCATCAAATGAACCATCCCCAGTAAGTGCTGAAAAACACAAAACTGACTCCTGAGACTGACCATGATAACAAGCTTCTTCGACCAATTTGCAAGCCCATCATACCTAGGTATTCCACTAATTGCCATCGCAATCGCACTACCATGAGTACTATACCCAACCCCTTCCTCCCGATGGATTAATAATCGACTCATTACACTCCAAGGATGATTCATTAACCGCTTTACAAACCAATTAATACTACCCCTAAATGTAGGAGGTCATAAATGAGCGCTTCTACTGACCTCCTTAATAATTTTTCTAATTACAATTAATATACTAGGCTTACTTCCATATACCTTCACCCCTACCACTCAATTATCACTTAATATAGGATTTGCTGTACCACTATGACTTGCCACAGTAATTATCGGAATACGAAATCAACCAACAGTTGCCCTAGGCCATCTTTTACCAGAAGGAACACCCATTCCTCTAATCCCAGTACTTATTATTATCGAAACAATTAGTCTATTTATTCGACCACTAGCCCTAGGAGTACGACTAACAGCTAATTTAACCGCAGGTCACCTACTAATTCAACTCATCGCCACAGCCGTATTTGTATTACTACCAATAATACCAACAGTGGCAATCCTAACAGCCACAGTACTCTTCCTTCTCACACTGTTAGAAGTTGCAGTAGCCATAATTCAAGCCTATGTATTTGTTTTACTTCTAAGTCTTTATTTACAAGAAAACGTTTAATGGCCCACCAAGCACATGCCTACCATATAGTTGACCCAAGCCCATGACCCCTAACCGGAGCCATTGCCGCTCTACTAATAACATCCGGCTTAGCAATCTGATTTCACTTCCACTCAACAACACTAATAACACTAGGATTAATTCTTCTACTTCTCACAATGTATCAATGATGACGTGACATTATCCGAGAAGGAACCTTTCAAGGACATCATACACCTCCTGTCCAAAAAGGACTACGATACGGAATAATTTTATTTATTACTTCCGAAGTATTCTTCTTCCTAGGATTCTTCTGGGCCTTCTACCACTCAAGCCTAGCACCTACACCAGAACTTGGAGGATGTTGACCACCAACAGGAATTACCCCCCTAGACCCATTCGAAGTCCCACTTCTTAATACAGCCGTACTATTAGCATCAGGGGTTACAGTAACCTGAGCCCACCACAGTATTATAGAAGGAGAGCGAAAACAAGCCATTCAATCCCTAATATTAACAATTCTACTAGGACTTTATTTTACTGCTCTCCAAGCCATAGAATATTATGAAGCACCTTTTACTATTGCAGATGGAGTTTATGGCTCAACATTCTTTGTAGCCACAGGATTCCACGGACTGCACGTCATTGTTGGATCATCTTTCTTAGCAGTATGTCTTCTACGACAAATCCAATATCACTTTACATCCGAACACCACTTTGGCTTCGAAGCCGCCGCCTGATACTGACACTTCGTCGACGTAGTATGACTATTCCTCTACGTATCAATTTACTGATGAGGCTCATAATCTTTCTAGTATTAAAGCTAGTACAAGTGACTTCCAATCACACAGTCTTGGTTAAACCCCAAGGAAAGATAATGAATCTAATTATAACCATCTTAATGATTACAGTAATTCTATCTCTAGTTCTAGCAATTGTTTCCTTTTGACTACCACAAATAAATCCAGATGCAGAAAAATTATCCCCATACGAATGTGGATTTGACCCACTAGGATCTGCCCGACTACCATTTTCTCTACGATTCTTCTTAGTAGCAATCCTATTCCTATTATTTGACCTAGAAATTGCCCTACTACTCCCCCTACCATGAGGAGACCAACTACATAACCCCACCGGAACATTCTTTTGAGCTACAACAGTCCTCATTTTACTAACTTTAGGATTAATTTATGAATGAACTCAAGGTGGCCTAGAATGAGCAGAATAGGGAGTTAGTCCAAAATAAGACCTCTGATTTCGGCTCAGAAGATCGTGGTTTAATTCCACGACCCCCTTATGACACCCGTACATTTTAGCTTCAGCTCAGCATTTATTCTAGGCCTTATAGGACTAGCATTCCACCGTACACATCTACTCTCCGCACTCTTATGCTTAGAAGGCATAATATTATCTCTGTTTATTGCACTAGCCCTATGAGCCTTGCAATTTGAGTCCACAGGGTTCTCCACAGCCCCAATATTACTCCTAGCCTTTTCCGCTTGTGAAGCAAGTACAGGATTAGCCCTACTAGTTGCAACAGCTCGTACCCATGGAACAGACCGCCTACAAAACCTAAATCTCTTACAATGCTAAAAGTACTAATCCCTACAATTATACTGTTTCCAACAATCTGATTAACTTCCCCAAAATGACTATGAACAACTACTACAGCACATAGTCTCTTAATTGCTTTCATTAGCCTAACATGATTAAAATGAACATCCGAAGTCGGATGAACCTCCCTAAATACATGCATAGCCATCGACCCATTATCAACCCCTCTACTAGTATTAACTTGCTGACTATTACCCTTAATGATTTTAGCTAGCCAAAATCACATTAACCCAGAACCAATTAGCCGACAACGCTTATACATTACACTTCTCGCCTCCTTACAAACTTTCCTAATTATAGCATTTGGAGCCACAGAGATCATTATATTTTACATTATATTTGAAGCCACACTTATCCCAACTCTAATTATTATTACCCGCTGAGGTAACCAAACCGAACGACTAAATGCAGGAACCTACTTCTTATTTTATACCCTAGCAGGATCCCTCCCGCTTTTAGTTGCCTTATTACTCCTTCAACAATCTACAGGAACACTATCAATACTAGTTCTTCAATACTCACAACCTCTACAACTGAGCTCATGAGGCCACATAATCTGATGAGCAGGCTGTCTAATTGCATTCCTAGTTAAAATACCACTATATGGCATTCACCTATGATTACCAAAAGCACACGTAGAAGCTCCAGTAGCAGGATCAATAGTACTTGCAGCAGTATTATTAAAACTAGGGGGGTATGGAATAATGCGTATAATAATCATACTAGACCCATTATCAAAAGAACTAGCCTACCCATTTATTATCCTAGCCCTCTGAGGAATTATTATGACTGGTTCAATTTGCTTACGACAAACAGATTTAAAATCATTAATTGCTTACTCATCCGTAAGTCATATAGGCCTAGTAGCAGGAGGAATCCTTATTCAAACCCCATGAGGGTTTTCAGGAGCAATTATTTTAATAATTGCCCACGGACTAGTATCTTCAGCACTATTCTGCCTAGCCAACACAGCATATGAACGAACTCATAGCCGAACCATGATTCTTGCCCGAGGACTACAAGTAATTTTTCCACTAACCGCCGTTTGATGATTTATTGCTAATCTTGCTAACCTAGCACTCCCGCCTTTACCTAATTTAATAGGAGAACTTATAATTATTACAACACTATTTAACTGATCCCCCTGAACAATTCTGCTTACAGGACTAGGAACATTAATTACAGCCGGCTACTCCCTATATATATTCCTTATGTCACAACGAGGTCCCACACCAAACCACATCACAGGACTCCAACCCTTCCATACCCGAGAACACCTCCTAATAACACTACACTTAATCCCAGTAATCCTCCTAATTACAAAGCCAGAACTTATATGAGGATGATGCTACTGTAAGTATAGTTTAACCAAAATATTAGATTGTGATTCTAAAGACAGGAGTTAAAATCTCTTTACTCACCAAGGAAGTACAGAAAATAGTAAGCACTGCTAATACTTACCTACCATGGTTAAATTCCGTGGCTTCCTTGTGCTTTTAAAGGATAACAGTTCATCCATTGGTCTTAGGAACCAAAAACTCTTGGTGCAAATCCAAGTGAAAGCTAAAATGGCACTAATTATACATACATCCCTTCTCCTAATTTTCTTTATCCTAGTATATCCCCTATTAACTACACTAAACCCTGACCAACAGGAGTCCAAACTAGCAGAAATAACCAAAACTGCAGTTAGCTCTGCATTTTTTATTAGCCTCCTACCCCTAATAATTTTCCTTAACCTAAAAACAGAGGGTATTATTACAAACTGACACTGAATAAATACCCAAACATTTGATATCAATATCAGCTTCAAATTTGATCACTACTCATTAATTTTTGTTCCTATCGCTTTATATGTAACTTGATCTATTCTAGAATTTGCACTCTGGTATATACACTCTGACCCCTACATTAATCATTTCTTTAAGTATCTACTCACATTTCTAGTAGCCATAATTATTCTAGTCACAGCTAATAATATATTCCAATTATTTATTGGCTGAGAAGGAGTAGGAATTATGTCGTTCTTGCTTATTGGATGATGACATGGACGGGCAGACGCCAACACAGCAGCCCTACAAGCCGTAATCTATAACCGTGTAGGAGACATTGGACTTATTATAACCATAGCCTGATTCGCAATAAACCTTAACTCCTGAGAAATTCAACAAATCTTTACCCTTTCAAAAGACTTCAATATGACAATCCCCCTAATAGGCCTTGCCCTAGCAGCCACAGGAAAATCAGCCCAATTTGGTCTCCATCCATGGCTGCCCTCTGCTATAGAAGGTCCCACGCCAGTATCCGCCCTACTCCACTCAAGCACTATAGTTGTTGCAGGAATCTTCTTATTAATCCGACTACACCCTCTTATAGAAAATAACCAATTAGCATTAACAGTTTGCCTATGCTTAGGAGCACTAACCTCATTATTTACAGCCACCTGTGCACTAACCCAAAATGATATTAAAAAAATTGTAGCTTTCTCAACATCAAGTCAACTAGGCCTAATAATGGTTACTATTGGATTAAATCAGCCACAACTAGCATTTCTTCACCCTTGCACACATGCCTTCTTCAAGGCCATACTATTTTTATGCTCAGGCTCAATTATTCACAGCCTAAACGATGAACAAGACATCCGAAAAATAGGAGGCTTACTTAATATTATACCTGCAACTTCAACCTACTTCACAATTGGGAGCCTAGCCTTAACAGGAACCCCATTCTTAGCAGGCTTCTTCTCAAAAGACGCAATCATTGAAGCCCTAAACACCTCCTATCTAAACGCCTGAGCCCTAGTCCTTACACTGATCGCAACATCATTTACTGCAGTTTATAGCTTCCGGTTAGTATACTTCGTAATCATAGGAACCCCGCGATTCCTACCTTTCTCCCCAATTAATGAAAATAATCCATTAGTAATTAATCCAATTAAACGATTAGCCTGAGGAAGTATTATTGCAGGATTCATTATTACACACAACTTCTTGCCAATAAAAACACCAGTCATAACAATACCAACCACCCTTAAAATAATAGCCCTACTAGTAACAATTATAGGCCTACTAATCGCCATAGACCTGGCTAACATAACCAGTAAACAAGTAAAAATTACACCAACAATTTATATACACCACTTCTCAAATATATTAGGCTTTTTCCCTGCAATCACACATCGACTCTTACCAAAACTTAAACTTACCCTTGGACAATCAGCTGCCACCCAACTTGACAAAACATGACTTGAAACCATCGGACCTAAAGGCCTAGCCCTGACCCAAACAATTATAGCAAAAATTACAAATGACATCACGCGAGGAATAATTAAAACCTACCTAACTATCTTCCTCCTAACCTTGATCTTAGCAACCATCCCTGTTCTAATTTAAACCGCCCGAAGAGCCCCTCGGCTCAATCCACGTGTAAGCTCTAACACAACCAATAAAGTCAAAAGTAACACTCAAGCACAAATAACTAATATCCCCCCACCAGACGAATATATTACAGCTACACCACTAATATCTCCACGCAAAACAGAAAACTCCTTTAACCCATCCACAACTACCCAAGAACCCTCATATCAACCCCCCCAAAAACTCCCGGCCGCTAAACCAACCCCAAACAAATAAACCAAAACATACCCTAATACAGAACGACTGCCTCAAGCCTCCGGGAATGGTTCAGCAGCTAATGCTGCCGAATAAGCAAAAACTACAAGTATTCCCCCTAAATAAATTAAAAACAAAACCAACGATAAAAAAGACCCTCCATGACCAACTAAAACCCCACACCCAACCCCTGCTGCAACCACCAACCCAAGCGCAGCAAAATAAGGTGTAGGATTAGAAGCAACAGCAACCAATCCCACAACCAAAGCTATCAACAATATAAACATAAAATAAGTCATAATTCTTGCTCAGACTTTAACCGAGACCAATGACTTGAAGAACCACCGTTGTTATTCAACTACAAGAACCACTAATGGCAAGCCTACGAAAAACACACCCTCTCATTAAAATTGCTAACGACGCACTAGTTGACCTACCAACACCATCCAACATTTCAGCATGATGAAACTTTGGATCCCTCCTTGGACTATGCTTAATTACCCAAATCTTAACCGGACTATTCCTAGCCATACACTACACCTCTGACATCTCAACCGCATTCTCATCTGTAACCCACATCTGCCGAGATGTAAACTACGGTTGATTAATCCGCAATATACATGCAAACGGAGCATCCTTTTTCTTCATTTGTATTTATATACATATTGCCCGGGGCCTATATTATGGATCTTACTTATACAAAGAAACCTGAAACATCGGTGTAGTCTTACTACTACTAGTTATAATAACAGCCTTTGTCGGCTATGTCCTTCCATGAGGACAAATATCATTCTGAGGTGCCACAGTAATTACAAATCTCCTATCCGCCGTCCCTTATATGGGAGATACCCTAGTCCAATGAATTTGAGGCGGCTTCTCAGTAGACAACGCAACATTAACACGATTCTTTGCATTCCACTTTTTATTCCCATTTATCATCGCCGCCGTAACCATTATTCACCTATTATTTCTCCACGAAACTGGGTCAAATAACCCAGTTGGATTAAACTCAGATGCTGATAAAATTTCATTCCACCCATACTTCTCATACAAAGATCTTCTAGGATTTGTAATTATACTTCTTGGCCTAACACTCCTAGCACTATTTTCCCCAAACCTGCTAGGAGACCCAGAAAACTTTACACCAGCAAATCCCCTAGTTACCCCTCCACATATTAAACCAGAATGATACTTTTTATTCGCCTACGCCATCCTACGATCAATTCCCAACAAACTAGGAGGAGTTCTCGCACTACTATTCTCTATTCTAGTATTAATAGTAGTACCCCTTCTGCACACCTCAAAACAACGAGGACTAACATTCCGCCCCATTACCCAATTCTTATTCTGAACCTTAGTTGCAGACATAATTATTTTAACATGAATTGGCGGTATGCCAGTAGAACACCCATTTATTATTATTGGACAAATCGCATCCGTACTTTACTTCGCATTATTCCTAATCTTTATTCCCCTAGCAGGATGATTAGAAAATAAAGCACTAGAATGAGCTTGCCCTAGTAGCTTAGCCTAAAAGCATCGGTCTTGTAATCCGAAGATCGGAGGTTAAATCCCTCCCTAGCGCCCAGAAAAGAGAGATTTTAACTCACACCCCTGGCTCCCAAAGCCAGAATTCTAAACTAAACTATTTTCTGAGGCCGCGGCGCTGCCTTATGGTATAGTACATAATATGCATATATTACATATATGTATTATCACCAATTCACTATTTTAACCATTAATTAATTAATTATTTATTCCCTTAATCATTGACCTCAAATTTTTACTTTGAATTACTTTACTAACATTTAATTCATGCATATTAATGTAGTAAGAAACCACCAACCAGTATATATAAAGGCATATCATGCATGATAGAATCAGGGACACTAATTGTGGGGGTTGCACAATATGAATTATTCCTGGCATCTGGTTCCTATTTCAGGTACATAATTTTATTTTTCCCCATAAAATTAATTATACTGGCATCTGATTAATGGTGTAAATACATATGTTTCATAACCCCACATGCTAAAGCGTTCTTTTATATGCATAGAGTTCTCTTTTTCTGGTTTCCTTTCATTTTGCATTTCACAGTGCAAATTCAAATGTTTAATCAAGGTTGAACATATTTCTTGCTTGGATTAATATAAATGAATTATCGTAAGACATAAATATTTCTTATTCAACAATACTTACTGTATATGCCCCTCGGTTTTTGCGCGACAAACCCCCCTACCCCCCTACGCTCAGATATTCCTGTTTTCCTTGTCAAACCCCTAAACCAAGGAGGACTCAAGAACGTATGAGGCCATGAGTTGAGATAAAAATTGGCCATCCATTATATATATATATATATATGCACCAATTTTTTAATTTTTTATCACACACACATTAACCCTACAAACCCAACTAAAAATTTAATAAAAATAACTCGGCACTAAATATTCAAATATAAATTA